ATACGTTCACGGATAATATTACTAATTTCGTCAGCTCTAAGGGGTACCATGAGTCTTTTTGAATTCTTTTTTGGAAGCAAAAAAATAATGCCTATAGTTAGTTATAGGAGAGTAGTAAAAAAGGGGCTAATCAGTTAGTTCTTTCATCACCCCAAACATAGCAATATTAGCACTAATTGTACGTAAATGTAATTCATTATTCAAACAACTATTCAGAGTTCCTAGAGCTCCTTGTAAAGCTTGTTGGAAAACCCGTTGCCGGACTTGATTAATCACTCTTTCTTGTTCAAAAAGAATGGTTTCGTTTTTGGAACTTTCTAATTTTTCCAAAAATCTATAAGTTGAATTAATCCAATTCAATTTGTCTCGTTCTATCTCAGAGTATCCATTTACTCGATACTGATCTGCCTCCATTTCCACTTTCCGTAAGCGGGTGTGGGCTTTTTCCAGCTGTTCAACAGCCCCCCTTCGCAATTCTTCTGAATTTCGAATAGTATTCAAGATCTTCTGTTTTCGATTATCTAATAAATCACTTAATGAAAGTAGATTATCTTTCCATTCATTTTCATTTCCAAAATTCCATAATCCCTTCCCGAACCAAACATGAATCTTTCGATTCATTTGGCTCTCATGCTCAATTACTTAATTGAGAGAGAATTAATTCCCATATATTATATACTTTTTCTATTTTTCACGTAATGAGCCTATCCTCTCCCCCTTTTATCTATTCCTATTTCAAAATATTGATCTCTGTTCATATTTCACAATATTGAAACTGATCAATAATCATAATCCAAGACTCAAATATTCGGAGGATTCTTCTGACAAAAATATATCAAATATAGAAATATATCAAATCAAATATATATATTTGTTTGTATAATATAGAATTCAGAATTAATAGAAAATTTCTAATATTTAATATTGTAATTGTCAGCAAAGTTGTTTCTTTTTTTTCTTTCAAATCCAAAGAATTCTTCTCACTTTATACATAGGTCATCAATTCGGCATTGTAAAAAAGACTCAAATCATTTTATCGACATGAGTGTTTTATATCGAAAAAAATTCGAACTATTCGTTTTGATTTCTGTATTGTATAAAAAAAAACTCTTTATAACCTATGTATTTATAAACTAAACATAGTAGTAGAAAGAGTACTATGCTGCATCTGAACTTCAAACAGTCTGGCTTTAACCATATTAATGGTCACAAATTATTGGTTAATAGAGAATCAAAGTCGATATACCAATGAATGAATCACGAAATGCTATGGTTCTTAAATATGATTTTTGAATTTATTCAGAAGTAATTCGCGGGATCATGCACTCTTTCCTAGTTCTAACAAAAAAAGTACAGCTGGGTGGATCCAGCCTATTCTTGAAATAAACAACTCGCACACACTCCCTTTCCAAAAAAGATCAATACACCAAGCACTACGCTTAGATTTATTGGATTTGTTGCTAAAATATCGGTATTTAACCCGAAACTCCCGGCGGATGGCCAGTGACCTAAGGAAACGAAAGAATCGGTTACATTTTTTTTCATATGATCTCCTATTTTCTTTTAGATGGACTAAAAAAAAAGAACTCTGTCCCTTTTTGTTTTTGTATTATATCACTTTCAACTCTTTTTTTATTTTTCCTGTATATTTATATATTGATTATTGATTTTTTATTTATTTTAGTATTTATTTTGTTAATTTTAATTTACCTATACAGAATCAAAAAAAGATTCTATTTCCATAGAAATTTATTTTTTTTTTCATTTCAATTAAAAAAGAATTCCCAAAAATAATGATCATTATTAGAATTAGGGACCAGGTCTCATGTCAATGGCGAAAAACCTCAGTTCTTGCAATACTCCTTAAATAAACTAAAAAGGCTTTCCTTTGAACTAAGATAAAGGGGGAAGGAAGAAAGCGAGTCAGTACGGTAATTCCTCATCCTCAAATTCATCCTTCCCATGTATTATTGTCCAACGAATAAGTAATTGTAGGAGTGAAATCTTGATATACTTTGAAAAAGCAAAAAGTAAGTCTTAATCCATAAAAAAAAATACAGAATTCTCATATTTATAGGACTAAACAAAGGGATTGGCAAATAAAAGGGCCAATGCTACAACCAGACCATAAATTGTTAAGGCTTCCATAAAAGCCAAACTAAGCAATAAAGTACCTCGTATTTTTCCCTCCGCCTCGGGCTGTCTTGCAATACCTTCTACAGCTTGGCCCGCAGCAGTGCCTTGACCAATCCCCGGTCCAATAGAAGCAAGTCCGACAGCTAACCCAGCAGCAATAACGGAAGCGGCAGAAATCAATGGATTCATGATAAGTTCCTCACACCAAAATAAAGAAATGGTTAATGATACAATCATCCAATGAGTTTTGAGTTAATTATTCCATCGCTAAGATTCAACCAGCTGAAGTAACTCAAAACTTGGAATTGAAAATTGAAGTAATAATATTCATTATTGAACTCTCAGAAAGAACTATTTCCATATCTCTTTTTTAGTTCCTATCCACAGGATTTTTGTGAATCCATACATACAACCTTTGTTCGTTCACTTCTGTTTTCCAACCCATTATTTGAATTTTTCATTATTTGTCTTTAGTTCATTTCATCTATTTATTGATTCAATTTCGAATCAAAGACGAAACAGAAGAACTCCTATTGGAATCCCTATCTAAATTCACAGCAGTCCGATGCGATGGATTAGATATATTTTGAGTTCATATATAACTAGTATATATCTACTATCACATATACGCGTCTTTCTTCCATAATGGAAACCGACTACTCTACTCCTATCTTAGATTCAATCGGATTCTCAAATTTTTCTTCAAAGGATGCGCAAGAGTTAGTGTATAGCCATTAACTTACATATACCTAATTCTAACCCTTTTCCTAAAAAATCGCATTTTTTTTAATCTTGTTTTTTGTAAATTCGTCTCTTCCTTTTTTTTTTATCATTATCTCACATGGATCTAATCTAAATTAACGAATTCATTAGGCCGAATCATTGCATATAAATAAAAAATAACAAACAGTAGTATTTAATTGAGCTAAGTTCATGCAATTTTTTATTTATAAAAATTGGATTTTAGTCAATCATTGAATTGAATGAAATCGACTGAAATGGGAATCATTCTATAGAACAGCTTTTTTAAACTCACACGCCATAAATTGATATCACAAAAATTCCTATTCAATATAGGACTCAAAATATTGAAATTGAATAAACAAAACAATCAATGTAAAGAGAGAGTTTTCATTGGAGGGAGATATGATATAAATAAATCAAAATGGACCAAATCCGGATTTTAGGAAAAAGATCTTTTCGATCTCTTTCCTTTTTTTATTATTAGACTTTAGAACTAACATCATTTACTAATAGCTGAATCTTTTTTGCTATTATTCTAGATTGTTGTATTTGTATATTTATGTTGCCTAAGTATAAACAAATTATCTTGTTGAGTTGCGCATCCATTGCTTGGTTGGACGAACTCAGTTTAAGTTAAAAAAAAGACTAGACTATTTCAAAAACTCGTCAATGATGATCCTCCACGGATTCGCCTATATAAGCCGCAGCTAAAGTTGCAAAAATAAGAGCTTGAATCCCACTTGTAAATAATCCAAGGAACATCACAGGTATAGGAACTACTAAAGGTACTAAAGAAACAAGAACAAGAACTACTAATTCATCGGCTAATATATTCCCGAAAAGTCGAAAACTAAGCGATAAGGGTTTTGTGAAATCTTCTAAAATGTTAATGGGTAAAAGAATTGGAGTTGGTTGAATGTATTTACTAAAATACCTTAATCCTTTTTTTGAAAGACCCGCATAGAAATATGCTATTGACGTGAGTAAAGCTAAAGCAACAGTAGTATTTATATCATTCGTGGGTGCGGCTAACTCTCCATGAGGTAATTCTATGATTTTCCAGGGTAAAAGAGCACCCGACCAATTAGAAACAAAAATAAATAGAAACATAGTTCCAATAAAAGGAACCCATGGACCATACTCTTCTCCAATCTGAGTTTTGCTCACATCTCGAATGAATTCAAGAATATATTCGAAGAAATTTTGACCGTCAGTTGGAATAGTTTGTGGATTCCGAACAGCGATAACGGCAGAACCTAATAAGATAGCAATTACAACCCAAGAAGTAATAAGTACTTGGGCATGGACTTGGAAACCCCTTATTTGCCAATAGAAATGCTGGCCGACTTCTACACTAGAGATATCATATAACCCCGTTAGTGTGTTGATGGAACATGATATAACATTCATTTTGTCCTCTGACAGAAATATAACTTTACTTTCAATAATAAAGACTTATTTTGATTCAACCCTTTCCTTTTGGACTTGACCACTCAACTTGTATATTTTGTATACCAACTAAACTAATCACACAATATCCACACAGTCTTTTTTTTATCTCTTTTGTGCGATTCGGAAATAATAAATAATAACCGACTCCATAAATCTATATCTATGGAGTTCAAAAATCTAATAATTTCTTTATCTTATTATTAATTATTAATCACGGATTTCGTATATAGCTAGAACGACCCTCGCAAATCGCGAATACTAATTTGTTAAGAATTAATCGAATTGAAGCTAGAGCGTCATCATTTGCTGGAATCGAAATATCTGCGAGATCGGGATCACAATTTGTATCAACTAAACAAATTGTTGGAAGTCCCAAAGCGATACACTCCCGAAGAGCCGTATATTCTTTTTGCTGCTCAACTATGATTACAATATCAGGCAATCCCGTCATATATTGAATCCCGCCTAGATATGTTTGCAAACGATATAATTCTCTCTTCAACATAGCTGCATCTCTTTTCGGAAGACGGTTTAGTCTCCCCGTCTTTTGTTCCATTCTCAAGTCCCTGAACTTATGAAGCCGCGTTTCTGTAGTGGACCAATTTGTTAACATACCACCAGACCATTTTTTATTAACATAATGACACCGAGCCCTTATTGCAGCCCGCGCTACGGAATCCGATGCAATATTTTTGGTACCAACAATTAAAAATTGTTTTCCCTTACTTGCTGCATCAAAAACTAAATCACAAGCTTCTGATAAAAAACGAGCAGTTCTAGTGAGATTTGTAATATGAATACCTTTATGTTTTGCATAGATATAGGGCGCCATTCGAGGATTCCATTTCTTAATACCATGCCCAAAATGAACTCCTGCTTCCAGCATCTCTTCCAAATTTATGTTCCAATATCTTCTTGCCATTTCTCCTCACACTTTCTCTCTCTCTCTCTTTTTTTTATTATTAATAAAAAAAAGAGACGAGGCACCTTGAAATAAATAATTGTTCCAATGGAACCTTCTCTTCTACCGGAGATTGGTCGTTTATAGACGAGCCAAGCCATTACTTTCTATTCGTAATTTTCTTTATTACATTAATTTTTTAATTATTTATTAAGTTATTATTTATTAAGTTAACAAATCAAATGACCATACCAAAACAAATCAAATAGCAAACAAATAGTTAAAAGGACGCATCTGCCTCCTCTTTCTTATTCTAAGTTAAGAATCATTCAATCCTAGAAAAGATCGGTCTGATGTACCATATCAATTCTTTGAAATGCAAGAGTCAAATAATTTTCTGTGGTGGAAGAAAATATCTCTCATTTCCCCCCGAAGAAATTTTTTTTTTCGAAAAGAATGTTGTTATGCTGCCTTGAAGAGGGTACTAATCCTTTGAATCCGGTCCCGGCAGGTATCATACTCCCTAGAACAACGTTCTCTTTCAGTCCTTTCATCCAATCGATACGGCCCCGAAGAGCGGCTTTTGCTAAAACTCGAGCAGTTTCTTGGAAACTTGCTTCGGATATAAAACTTTGAGTATTCAGAGATGCTCTTGTTATTCCCAATAAGATGGCTCGATAACAGATCGCTTCTTCTAAAGCGCGTCCCGTTCGTTCCGCTCGTACCAATCCAATCAGTTCCCCCGGTAAAAAAATATTAGACATTCCATCTTCTGAAACCAAGACTTTTGATGTTATTTGACGCACAATAATTTCTATATGCCTATCATGGATCTGCACCCCCTGAGATCGATAAACTTTTTGTATCTTATTAACCAAAGAGATACGACTTTGCACTATAGTTAGTTCAGCACCAATCAAGAATCCCCAAGGAATTCCAAGAATTTTTGTTATACGTTCGTTCCAACCCTCAACTCTCTTTTCTAGGTTCATCGATATTGAATCAATCGAACGCACTTCTACTACTTGTTCTACTTTTGGAAGACCCTGCGTTATATCACTAGATCTCGATTTTTCATACATAAATGTAACTAATATATCTCCTTCGTAAACGATTTCTCCACAATGCCCATGAACAGTTGCTCCTGGAGTAGCTAAATAAGGCTTGGCTGTTCTTATTACTATAGAATCAACGCGAACAATTAAAACTTGACCCGCTTTTAGGTGTGGTCCTTTTTTAGATATACATACATTTTCACAAATAAACTGCCCAAGACTCATTATTGTGGGCATTTCCTCACAATAATTATCATGATAATTATGATGGAGAAAATACCAATTCAAATTGAATGGATTCAAAACAATCTTACTACATGGACTGAGATTATAAATTCTCCTATTTTCATCCATTAAATAATATTTTTGAAGTACTTGAAAAGTTTGTTTTAAATTGTCAAGCTGCAAATATTTCGCTACTGAGGTCTGATTATGAGTTATTAAAGGGTAAAATGATGAATAAAAATCCGAAATTTGAAGGGCTGTTCCTAAAGGGCCCAACAAATTACTAATTGGAATTAGAGGATCTTTTTGAATTGATTCTTTTATCACATTGTAATATTTTACATCCTTGAATAGACCCATGCAAAAATAATTAGATGATGACAAAATTAGAAAAGATTGGGATTCCTTATTTCTATTCAACAGCACACGAAGAGTTCCGTGATTTTGGCTAAATGATTGCTGAATCCTTGCTTTGGAATAAGTGGAATAAAATGGATTTTTATTGATACGATCTGAGCCATTATCATAGATCAATCCGGAACCTGACGGATCATTCCTTTTTCTGTTTCTGATATACAAAATATGTGATTTCACTAAGTCGATTCTTAAGAAATCTCGAAGCAGCCCTTTTGTACTTACTTCAACAAAGGAAGCGTGGGCCTCTTCGACGGAAGAACTTTTGTTGTCTTGGTCCCAATTCAAGACTAAACAAGTCCGAACTAGTTGAATACTTGTGTCAGAAATTCTCCAAGTTGCTTTGCCATTTCCATAAAGGATATAGTTGACAACTCCAAGTTGCATATTATCCTTTTCCCGAAAGGGATCCTGGGGGAAGAGTGTTGCTAAATTGATACCGTCCGCTATTTCATATGTGCTTACGGGTCGAACCAAAACAAAATACTTTTTCTTGCTAGGTGTGAGCCATTGGACATAGATCCAATTTGTCAATTTTTTTGATTTCTTAGAATTTGTTTTTTCCGATCCTGG